TGATTCCAAATTCAAAGCAATGCCTATTGTACCCTCTTCAAATTCTACTAATTCGCCTGCCATTACTTCATCAAGACCATAAATACGAGCAATGCCGTCGCCTACTTGAAGTACGGTACCGGTATTTACAATCTTTACTTCCCTATTATATTGCTCAATACGTTCACGGATAATATTACTAATCTCGTCGGCTCGAATGGTTACCATGAGTATTTCTTAATTTTTTTTTTGAAAAAAAAAAAATAATGCCTACAGTAGAAAGGCTAATCCATTATTTCTTGCATCGACCCAAACATGTCAATATTAGCACTGATGGTACGTAAATGTAACTCGCTGGTCAAACAACTACTCAGAGTTTCTATAGCTCCTTGTAAGGCTTGTTGAAAAACCCGTTGTCGAACTTGATTAATCGCTCTTTGTTGTTCAAAATGAATGGTTTCATTTTTGTAATTTTCTAATTGTTCCAAAGTCTTATAAGTTGAATTAATTAAATTCAATTTTTCTCGTTCTATCTCAGAGTAGCCGTTTACTCGAAACTGATCTGCTTCGATTTCCACTTTCCGTAAGTGGGCCCGGGCTTTTTCCAGCTGTTCAATGGCTCCCCCGCGCAGTTCTTCTGAATTTCGAATAGTATTCAAAATCCTCTGTTTTCGATTATCTAATAAATCATTTAATGAAAGTGGATTATTTTTCCATTCATTGCAAAACTTCCATGATCCCTTCCCGAACCAAACATGAATCTTTCGATTCATTTGGCTCTCACGCTCAATCATTTCAATTACTTAATGGGAATTCCCATAGTTTTTTTGACTGGAATGAGCCTATCCTCTCTTCTCTATTCATAATTCATATTCCAAAATATCGAAACTAATAACTAATCCAAGATCGGAATATTCGGAGGATTCTTCTGACTAAAGAGGTAATTGTCAGTAAAGCTGTTTCTTTTTTTCTTCAAATCCAAAGAATTTATACTTTATGCATAGGTTATCAATTCAGCATTGGGTAAGAATGGGGGAAATACCCATTTTCGAAAAAGAAAAAAAGGGGGGCAAATCATTTTTTTCGATATGAGTGTTCTATACCGAAAACACTTTCCAACTATTCTATTTTGAACCCATTGTCTGTATTAACGAACCCATTGTCTGTATTAACATAGTAGTAGAAAGAATACTTTGCTGCATCTGGACTTCAAACTCTTTTCTTTAGTTTTAACCATGTTAATGGTTCCACGTTATTGGTTGATAGAGAATCAAAGTATATTTACCAATGAATCGCGAAATGCTATGGTTCTTAAAGACGATTTCTTCATTTTTATTCAGAAGTAATTCGCAGGATCATGCACCTTTGCTAGTTAAAACGAAAAAAGTGCAGCCGGTTCAATCCAGCCTATTCTTGAAATAAACAACTCACACACACTCCCTTTCCAAAAAAAATTAATACACCAAGGACTACAGTTAGATTTATTGGATTTGTTGCTAAAATATCGGTATTAAACCCGAAACTCCCGGCGTATGGCCAGTGACCCAAGGAAACGAAAGAATCGGTTACATTTTTCATATGAGCTCCTCTTCTCTTATAGACAGATAGACGGACTAATTATCTATTTTTTATTCTTATTTTATATATTTTCTTTTTTTTATATTATTGTTGTATACTTATGCTATTGTTCTTATTTTTTCTTTTACTAAATTTACTAACAATTGAATTCAATTTAATAGAGTCAAAACAAAAATTCATTTTTGTTTTTTTTTTTTTCAATTGGAAATTGCTAATAAGAACAATTTCTGTAGCAGGGCTCGTATCAATTTCGAAATATCTCCTTTGTTGCAAGACTTCCTTAAAAAAAAAGTTTCGATTGGACTAAGAAGGGGGAAGGAAGAAAGTGAGTCGGTATACTAATTCCTGATTCTCAAATCAGTCCTTCCCGTGGGTTATTGTCCCAATAACAATAAAAAAATACGTATTTTTTTTTTTATTTATTTATATTTATGGGATTAGACAAAAGGATTCGCAAATAAAAGTGCTAATGCTACAACCAATCCATAAATAGTTAAAGCTTCCATAAAAGCCAGACTAAGCAATAAAGTACCCCGTATTTTTCCCTCTGCCTCGGGCTGTCTCGCGATACCCTCTACAGCCTGGCCCGCAGCAGTGCCTTGACCAACACCCGGTCCAATAGAAGCAAGCCCAACAGCCAACCCAGCAGCAATAACGGAAGCGGCAGAAATCAATGGATTCATGATAAGTTCCTCGCACCAAAATAAAGAAATGGTTAATGATATAATCAGCCAATACATTATGATTTAATTATTCCCTAGATAATCTTTTCACCCAGTCGATATAATAACTCGGAATTAAAATAATAATATTATTGGATCGTTCGAATTTCGAATTCAATTACTTCAATACCTATTTTTTAGTTACTATCCAGAGAATTTTAGTGAATTCCTATAACTTTTCGTTTTTCCATTTCTTTGTTCTAAACCATTCTTTGAATTCGAATTCTTCCTTCGTTTTCTTGTTCTTGATTGAATCCCTTGTTCCAAACCAAAAGAAAGACTTTTATTGGAATCCCTATGTAATGTAAATTCCTAGCAGTAGTCGAGCAAATTAGATATATCTTTTAGCTCATATAGAACTAGTTAATACTTAATATTACATATACATGTCTTTCTTACATAACGTAAACCAACTATTCGTATCTTAGATTCAATCGGATTCTAAAATGATTTTTCAAAAGATCCGCCAAGGAAAATTGGCTTATAACCGTTCATTATATATATTCAATACACCTAGTTTGATCCCACTCTCCTAAACAAGTCATTTTCTTTTTTCTGAATCTCATTATTTTGTAAACCCTTCTCTTCCCTTTATTTATCATTATCCCACATTCCCACATGGATACAATCAATCTAAACAGGCAAATTCAATCGTAAATAAAAAAACAATTTTTGTTCCGATTATGACTTCTAAGTTTGGTAGTGCATGAACACAACAATCACAACAATATAAAGAAAATATTCATTGGAAGGGAGCCGAGCGAATTTTAGGAAAAAGATCTTTTGGATCTCTTTCCTTTTTTACAATTCCCTAATATCGTAATCTTTTTTACTATTTATCCCGACCGTATAGTATAAACTTTTTGTCTATTTATGTTCACTAAGTAGATTATCTTGAGAAAGGGATCGATTGCCTTGCACTAAGCTAAAAAAGACTATTTCGAAAATTAGTCAATGATGCCCCTCCATGGATTCGCCTATATAAGCCGCAGCTAAAGTTGCAAAAATAAGAGCTTGAATACCACTTGTAAATAATCCAAGGAACATGACAGGTATAGGAACCACTGAAGGTACTAAAGAAACAAGAACAACAACTACTAATTCATCCGCTAATATATTTCCGAAAAGTCGAAAACTAAGTGATAAAGGTTTTGTGAAATCTTCTAAAATGTTAATGGGTAAAAGGATTGGAGTTGGTTGAATGTATTTACCGAAATAACCTAATCCTTTTTTGCTAAGGCCGGCATAAAAATATGCTACTGACGTAAGTAAAGCTAAAGCAACGGTAGTATTTATATCATTCGTAGGTGCAGCTAACTCCCCATGAGGTAACTGTATGATTTTCCAAGGTAAAAGTGCCCCTGACCAATTAGAAACAAAAATAAATAGAAACATAGTTCCAATAAAAGGAACCCATGGACCATATTCCTCTCCAATCTGAGTTTTGCTCACGTCTCGAATGAATTCAAGGACATATTCGAAGAAATTCTGACCGTCAGTCGGAATGGTTTGTGGATTCCGAACAGCTACAATGGCTGAACCTAATAAGATAGCAATTACAACCCAAGAAGTAATAAGTACTTGGGCGTGGACTTGGAAACCTCCTATTTTCCAATAGAAATGCTGGCCTACTTCCACACTAGATAGAAGATATAACCCTTTTAGTGTGTTGATGGAAGATGATAGAACATTCATATTACCCTCGGAAAGAAAGAAAACTTTAAAAGGAATTATTTTGATTCAACCATCTTTTTTTGACTTGTTAATTGAATTGGATATTTTTGATACCAACTAATCACCTAATATCCCCAGCTATCTTTATCTCTTTTGTGCGATTCAGGAATAGTAACCGATTCCATAAATCTATAGAGTTCACAAAATAATTTATTTATCTTATTATTAATCAGTGATTTCGTATATAGCTAGAACGTCCTTCACAAATTGCAAAGACTAATTTGTTAAGAATTAATCGGATTGAAGCTATAGCATCATCATTCGCTGGAATCGAAATATCTGCGAGATCGGGGTCACAGTTTGTATCAATTAAACAAATCGTTGGAATTCCCAAAGTGATACATTCTCGAAGAGCCGTATATTCTTCTTGCTGATCAACGATTATTACAATATCGGGTAACCCCGTCATATATTTAATCCCGCCCAAATATGTTTGCAAATGAGATAACTGTCTCTTCAATCTAGCCGCATCCCCCTTCGGAAGGCGGTTGAGCCTCCCCGTCTTTTGTTCCATTCTCAAGTCCCTGAACTTTTGAAGTCTCGTTTCTGTAGTGGACCAGTTCGTTAAAATACCACCGAGCCATTTTTTATTAACATAATGACATCGAGCCCTTATTGCAGCCCGCGCTACTGAATCAGCTGCTTTATTTTTGGTACCAACAATTAAAAATTGTTTTCTCCTACTTGCTGCATCAAAAACTAAATCACAAGCTTCTGATAAAAAGCGAGCGGTTCGAGTAAGATTTGTAATATGAATACCTTTACGCTTTGCAGAAATATAAGGTGCCATTCTCGGATTCCATTTTCTAGTACCATGACCAAAATGAACTCCTGCTTCCAGCATCTCTCCCAAATTAATGTTCCAATACCGTCTTATCATTTCTCCCCACACTTCCTATCTCTCTTTAGTTTTTCAAAGAAAAACGAATTTGAAAAACAAAGAGAGACGAGGTATACTGAAATAAATAATTGTTCCGATGGAACCTT